TCCGCCCAGTTTGTCAACGTTTTTTGAAATGATACAACAGAAGATGCTTTTGTGCACGACAGAAAAGCTATCCCCAGCAGAACTGTATAATCATTGGTTTTATACCAATGAACAAAAACGAAACAACCTCATCAACGAACTTATCAATCGAATTGAAGCTCTAGACAAGGGGTCTCTTGCTATGGATGTACTCGAAAAAAGAACTAGATTGTGCAATGATGAGACTGAACAAGAATGCTTACCTAAAATATATGATCCTCTTTTGAATGGACCCCATCGTGGAACAATCAAAGAATTGTATTCAGGTTCAAACATGAACGAGTATTTAATAAACTCGATAGAAGATTCTATCGAAACTCTTTGGATAAACAAACTTCATGATATCGCTCTTCCTACTGCCCTTACTACTGATTACCGAGAATTTGAAGAAAAAATAAAAAACACTTTTGTTAAAATTGTAAATTAAAAATACAGTAAATTACTATAAAAATAAATACATAAAATAAGTAAAAGAAGAGATAAGAAGAGATTCGTCCTCCGCCTACATATTTTATAATTTCTGCTACAAATAAATTTACAATAGCAACAGCATTCGTAATTCCATCAATTACTTGTTTATCAAAAAAATAACTTAGTTCTGCCAGCCCTCTTATACCTGTAGTTAAGGTTTTTGTATAAATAGCGTCTATGTAACCACGATTATATGACCAATTATATATAAAATTTAGTATTTTGTCCCAAATAATTCTCCTAGGCCCCATTTGAACAGATAAATTTTTTAAGTTCAAATTATGAAAATTGGAATAAGCAGGCCCATAGAAAAGAAACGCTATAAATATTCCGAAATATGCTATACTGACTGAAAAAATAGCATTTATCACAAATTCATCCCAATCAAAATCATAATTTGAATGTAAAAAGTTTATTGATGGAGTTAACCATCTAGATAATATATCTAAATGAATTATTCCTTGACCAAAAGGAATTCCTATGGATCCAACGAACAAAGTAACTAAGACCAATATAAGAAGTGGTAATAACATAGTATTGTCCGATTCATAAGGATATGTGGAAATTTTTTTATTGGAAAAATTTTTTATAGTAATAAGAGGCCCCATCATATTGGTTACTACATTACCAACAATAGGATATACTTTTTTCGAAAAAACAGAAATTCTTTGATTATGATTCATTGTTGATAAAATCAAATTATTTTTTTTTACTTTTTGTCCTTTTTTTCCCCAGATAGATATTGAATGGAACACATTATTTTTTTTGCCGCTGTAATTTTTACAATTACTATTTAAATGACCTTCAAAAGTAAGTAAATACATCCGAAACATATAAAATGCAGTTAATCCTGCTGTGAAACAAGCTATTATTGCAAAAATGGGTGAATACAACCAACTATCATTAAGAATTTCATCTTTGGACCAAAAACAAGCAAGAGGTGGAATACCACAAAGAGAAAGCGTGCCTAAAAAAAATGAAATTTTTGTAATTGGGACATATTTTTTTAAACCACCCATAAGAACCATATTCTGGCTTTTATCTGGGGAATACCCAACAATAGTTTCCATTGAATGAATAATGGAGCCAGATCCTAAAAACAATAATGCTTTCGAATAGGCATGAGTGATCAAATGAAATAAAGCAGTTCGATAAGATCCCATACCTAAAGCTAACATAATATAGCCCAATTGCGACATTGTAGAATAGGCTAGACTTCTTTTAATGTCTCTTTGAGCAAGAGCTAAAGTAGCTCCTAATAGTATTGTTATTATACCTACCAAAGAAATTATATTCAGTATGTAAGGTATGACTGTAAAAAGAGGAAAAAGTCGAGCTACAAGAAAAATTCCTGCTGCTACCATAGTAGCAGCATGTATAAGAGCTGAAATAGGAGTAGGGCCTTCCATAGCATCAGGTAACCATACATGAAGAGGGAATTGCGCAGACTTGGCAACCGAACCTACAAATAATAAGGAAGCACACAAAGTAAGAAATAAAGAATTGTCCCCATTATTATCAATCAAATTATTGGCTATTTCAAACAAATCCCGAAATTCAAAACTCCCCGTTATCCAATAAAGACCTAAGATTCCTAAAAATAAAAAAAAATCCCCTACACGATTAGTTACAAACGCTTTTTGACAAGCAGTTGCGGCAAGGGGTCGTGTGAACCAAAAACCTATTAATAGATACGAACACATTCCAACTAATTCCCAAAAAATATAAATTTGTATCAAATTTGAACTAGTAACTAATCCCAGCATCGAAGCGTTAAAAAAACTAATATAAGCAAAAAATGTCAAATAGCCTTGATCATGAGACATATAATTGTCACTATAAATAAGAACCATTATTCCAACAGTAGTTATTAATATTAACATAATGGAAGTAAGCGGATCTATTAAGTGGCCTAAATCTAAAGAAAAATCATTATTTAGGGTCCAAGACCATACATATTGGTAGGATGGACTGCCATTTATTTGCTGAATAGACAGATTGGCGGAAAAAATCATAACGATACTTAGTAATAAAACACTAAGAAAAGCCCATATACGACGAATATTTTTTGTTGCCGCCGGGAAAAGAAAAAGGCCTACCCCTATTGCTATAGGAACCGGAAGGGGGACGAAAGGTATGATCCACGCATATTGATACGTATATTCCATAAAAAAGAAACCTTTTTTTATTGTTAAATTGTTTCCGATTCACCAACTCTTTTATATTTAGAACGGAGCAAAAAAAAAATCAAGATATGAAAAGACTTTAATAGAAATAGAATTAAGAATTCTGATGATTTCAAAATAGTCAAATAAAAATGATTAAGTCTGATAAGTTATTCTTTTTTTTTAATTAAAGATTAAGATATATGAACATAGAGAATATAATATTTTCAATCATTTAATTATTACAACAATTTAGTTTATATACATAAAACAAGTCCAAAAATTATGAAAAAAAAGTACTTGATTCCGAGTATCCTATGATCCACCAATAACTCAACCCGATAAACAAAAAAACAAGGAGATTATTTTCTTATTTTCGTTAATTGATTCGGAGAATTCGGAATCATTAATCGGTTGTGAACTAGTCCGTTGGGAAACTGAGTGAGTTGCTTATATTTCTTTCAATTTTCAATAAAGCAACTTAAACTTATACTTGTGATTAATTTTATTGATGTTCGTCGATTTGTTACTCATCACTTCAGTTTGCACAGAGCTGCAATAATAATAAAAATTTCTGGTTCAAATAACATATCGTTTAATAAATTTATTACTAATGGATACTCATTTTTTCTAATTTTAATTAGATTAGATATACTTTCTTGATCCTCGATCAATTACAATTGATAGAAAGAGTTTTACAGTCTAGTTTTCTTAAATTAGGTAAGGGTTCTTAAACTTTTCGATTTCTTTTTTGAAATTACATGAAATGCAACATGGCAAAAATAGCCAATTGAAACTCTTTTTGATTCTTTTTTACCAATGGAAAGCAACTCGATTTCTATAGCCATGAATACCATGTATATATATAAATATCTTCATTCGAATATAGTTATATATATATAATACTAGTCAGTATAAATAATTCTTTCTTCAAAATATTGTATGTAAATTTTAGTAAAAAAAAAATTATATATTTTTTTGAACAATAAATGTCTTCCACATTTAACTATAAAATGAATAACCTCTGCATTTTGGAATGGCGGTTCAAAAAAAGCGTATTTCTATGTCCAAAAAGCATATTCGTAAAAATTTTTGGAAAAATAAAGTGTATTGGGCAGGAATAAAAGCTTTTTCTTTAGCAAAATCCCTTTCGACCGGGAATTCTAAAAGCTTTTTTGTACAACAAACAAGTAATATATTATATAATAAAGACTTGGAAAAGTCTTGGAATAATCTTAATCGATATGAACCAACGAATTCGATAATTTATAAGATAAGAAATTACCATTAATATGGTAAACTTAATGAGATGCAATTTTCTATTTTCGTATGTTGTAGGATAACATTTTTGTGTCTACTAGACAAAGGCTCGAAAAATTAGGCACAATATATCATTTTTCTCTTTACAAAGTTTTCTCTTTCTCGTTAGTGGGTTTTTGTGGGATGGGGATTGTTATTTTCCCCATCGATTCACTTTTCACAAAAAGCATATTTTTCTTTTCAATTTTTAAAGGCTTATTGGGTTCTGGATGCCGAATATATATTCTATGTTTTAACTTAACTTTAACTATAGAATACATTAAGATACCTATCCATAAAGCACAATATGCATTCCATAATGAAAAATTGTTTTAGAAATATTGAAGACAAATTTTCACTGGTATATCTACAGCCTACTAATTGGTTTGACTAATACTTAATTAGTTTGATAAATAGTACCACGAATTATGGGTACAATTTAAATCCTAGCAATTGGCAATTTATAGTTAATCCAGTTTTCAACCTATCCAACAAACATTTTAAACCTCCTTACAATTCTAAAATTTTACAAGAACTTAAACCACACGAAAAACCATTCAGTGCGGTTTTAAAACTAACAACAATAGCCCCACCTCACACTACAATTAAGTAAGGTAATGATTATTGAACGTTTAAATAGTAATTTAAAGGAGATTTTTAATCTTTCGGCAAAATAAATATTGCATTGAATTTACTCCTCCAATCTCGACGATTAAAAATGAATGGGCTATTATGATTTCGAGCAAGCCGCTATGGTGAAATCGGTAGACACGCTGCTCTTAGGAAGCAGTGCTAGAGCATCTCGGTTCGAGTCCGAGTAGCGGCATATTTCTAAAAAAGAAATACTAGTAAAATAAATACTATAATAATTCCTATAATGGATAGAATATAATTTAAGATCTCCATTCCATTCTTGGAGGATATCCTTTTTAGGATTTTTTATGATATTTTTTACTTTAGAACATATATTAACTCACATTTCCTTGTCGATTGTTTCAATCGTACTGACGATTTATTTGATTAACTTATTAGTCCACGAAATCGTAGGATTATATGATTCGTCGGAAAAAGGGATGGTAGCCGCTTTTTTATGTATAACAGGATTATTAGTTATTCGTTGGATTTATTCGGGGCATTTACCCTTAAGTAATTTATATGAATCATTAATGTTCCTTTCATGGAGTTTATCCATTATTCATATGCTTCCTTTTTTTAGAAAACAAAAAAATCTTCTAAGTGCAATAACTGCACCCAGTGCTATTTTGACTCAAGGATTTGCCACCTCAGGTCTTTTAACTGAAATGCATCAATCCACAATATTAGTACCTGCTCTACAATCACAGTGGTTAATGATGCACGTAAGTATGATGGTATTGAGCTATGCATCTCTTCTCTGCGGATCATTATTATCAGTAGCTCTTCTAGCCATTACATTTCGAAAAAATAAACAAAATTTTAAAAAATGTAAAAACAACCATTTTAGGTCATTTTCATTTGGAAAAATTCCATACGTGAATGAAATAAGCCATGTTTTACAAAACAATTGTTTTATTTCGTTTAGAAATTATCACAGGCATCAATTAATTCAGCAATTGGATTGTTGGAGTTCTCGTGTCATTAGTCTCGGTTTTCTATTTTTAACCATAGGTATTCTTTCGGGAGCAGTATGGGCTAATGAAGCGTGGGGATCCTACTGGAATTGGGACCCAAAAGAAACTTGGGCATTTATTACTTGGACAATATTCGCAATTTATTTACATACTAGAACAAATGAAAATTTGCAAGGCTCAAATTCTGCAATTGTGGCTTCTATAGGATTTTTTATAATTTGGATATGCTATTTTGGAGTAAATCTATTAGGAATAGGGCTGCATAGTTATGGTTCATTCGCATTAACATTTAATTGAAAAAAAAAAGCAGTTACGAATAGAATATCAAATACATAATAGGAATAGCATAAGCATAGATAACGAAAGTTTGTACGAGTTTTTGAAAATCATTTGAATCAAGTCAAATGATTTTCAAAAACTACAAAAATATTTGATTACAATTTAAGTTTATTTTATTAAGTTTTAAGTTAAAGTAAATTCATTTTTTTAACTTTTTTATTATAAAATTATAAAATAAAAACTAACTATCTATAAAAATAATTAGATATAATAGTTTCTACCTTGTCAATTGATAGTGAGAGAACGAAATCCGGATAAATACCAATACCTATTACGGGTAGAAAAATACAGATTGAAAGAAATAGTTCTCGCGGCCCAGAATCTAAAAAATGAGAATTTTGAGAATTTAATTGCTTATATCCGTAGAACATCTGACGTAACATAGATAATGAATAAATAGGAGTTAATATCATTCCAATTGCCGTTACAAAAGTTATTAGTATTTTTGGCATTAAAAGAAATTTTTGGCTCATAATTAATCCAAAAAATACTACAAATTCTGCAACAAAACCACTCATTCCAGGCAATGCAAGAGAAGCCAGCGAAAAGCTACTGAACATTGTAAATATTTTTGGCATTGGGATAGTTATTCCCCCCATTTCATCGAGATAAACAAGACGTGTTCTATCGTAACTCGTTCCTGCCAAGAAAAAAAGTGCAGCACCGATAAATCCATGAGAGATCATTTGTAAAAGGGCCCCGTTGAGTCCTGTATCAGTTATGGAACTAATTCCTATAATTATGAAACCCATATGAGATACAGAGGAATAGGCAATTCTCTTTTTTAAATTACGCTGACCCGGAGATGCTGAAGCTGCATAGATTATTTGAATTGCACCTACTATCATCAACCAGGGAGAAAATATAGAATGAGCATGGGGTAATAATTCCATATTGATACGAACCAATCCATATGCTCCCATTTTTAATAAGATTCCAGCTAAAAGCATACATGTACTGTAATGGGCTTCCCCATGGGTATCTGGTAACCATGTATGTAGAGGTATAATCGGTAATTTGATAGCATAAGCAATAAGAAATCCAAAATAGAATAGTATTTCCAATGCCACAGGATACGGCTGATTGGCTGATGTTTCAAAATTTAATGTTGGTTCATTGGAACCATATAAACCCATACCTAGAACTCCCATTAAGAGAAAAATGGAACCCCCCGCGGTGTACAAAATAAACTTTGTAGCTGAGTACAAACGTTTCTTCCCTCCCCACATGGATAAAAGTAGGTAGACAGGAATTAATTCTAATTCCCACATGATAAAAAAAAGTAAAAGATCTCGAGAAGAAAATAATCCTATTTGGCCGCTGTACATTGCTAACATAAGGAAATGGAACAATTTTGAATCTCGAGTAACTGGCCAAGCCGCTAAAGTAGCTAAAGTAGTGATGAATCCCGTGAGTAAAATGGGTCCTATGGAAAGCCCATCAATTCCCAGTCTCCAATGAAAATCAAAAAAATTGATCCATTTATAATCTTGCTCCAATTGGATTAATGGATCATCCAATTGGAAATGATAACAGAATACATAGGCCATTAGAAGTAGTTCTAATAGGCATATACAAATAGTATACCACCTAATAACCTTATTTCCTCTATGAGGGAAAAAGAAAATGAAAGTACCCGCGAATATCGGCAAAACAACAATTATAGTTAACCAAGGAAAATCATTCGTGGTAAAAACAAGATACACTTACTTTGACTTTGACCCGAAAACCCGTACTCGAGAAAAGAAAAAATTATTAGTTTTATTATTATATATATTTCTTTTCTCGAGTACGGGTTTTGTCGGTAAAGATAAAAAATGATGGATTCAAGTGGAATTTTCTCGAACGTATCAATAACCTAGACCCATGCTACGAGTTGTCTCGTGCCATAAATAAACCCGGACACTCAAAAAATCGGTTGGGCAAGCGGATTCACACCTTTTACAACCTACACAGTCTTCTGTTCTTGGAGCAGAAGCAATTTGTTTAGCTTTACACCCGTCCCAGGGTATCATCTCTAATACATCTGTGGGGCAAGCTCGTACACATTGAGTACACCCTATACATGTATCATAAATCTTTACTGAATGTGACATTGGATCTATAATTTTTTTTTAACATCATAAAATTTCGATCTAGTAAAGTAGTAAATGAATTATATATTGTAGACACCAGATGAATCAATGATTTAGTAGATTTACCAGAATCAATCTACTTCTGGATCTGCTCATGAAAGAAGGCCAAGATACTTTGATTTATTACATTTTATCAAATAGCACTATATGCTGCACATACCCATTTTTTTATTGGCAGATACTCTATATTTTTTTTTTATAAACCCTATTTATTCAACAAATTCGATTGATTGATACGAGTTGATTTTCTGTTACGATGAATTGATGAAACAATAGCTAATCCAATAGCTGCTTCAGCAGCTGCAATTGCTATAACAAAAATCGAGAAAATGTCTCCTTTTAATTGGCGACTATCAAATAAATCCGAAAATGTTACGAAATTTATATTAACTGCATTCAGTATAAGCTCAAGACACATAAGCGCTCGAACCATATTTCGACTTGTAATCAATCCATAGATACCGATGCATAATAAATAGGCACTCAAAACAAGTACATGTTCGAGCATCATTGAACAACTCCTCATCAATCTCGATTCATTTCAATATGAACAACAATTTAACCGATTCAATTGACTAAAATAGAATTAAAAAAGTACGCAAAAAGGTATTGGTAATAGAAAATAGATATAAATATAGAAAAATTCCGTTTTTTTTTTTTCATTTTTTTTATACTTTATCTTTATATATTTATACATGAACAATAAAAATTTATACATGAACAATAAAAAAACTATTTTAAAGAAGAAAAGAACAAGTCTATATTAATTTAATATTTAATTAATATAATTTTATATTATTAAATTTCGAAACATTTAGTACTGACGAGCCATAGCAATTGCACCGATCAAGGCAACTAAAAGAATTATCGAAATAAGTTCAAATGGAAGAAAAAAATCTGTTGATAAATGAATCCCAATTTGTTGACCATTATTTATCAAGTCCTGCTCTATAATCTGGTTTGACCTTGTAGTCCAAATAATACCGTACCATGACGTATCTGGGATAGTAGTAATTAATGAAAAAAAAATACTTGTACAAACCAGTGAAGTGACTCCATCTCCAACAGTCCAAAGATAGAAATCTTTGTAATATTCTGAACCATTCATAAACATCACGGCAAATACAATTAATACATTTATTGCTCCCACATAAATAAGGAGCTGTGCAGCAGCTACAAAATGGGAGTTCGATGGAATATGGAATAAGGATGTACAAACAAGAACCAATCCCAACGAAAAGGCAGAAAAAATGGGATTGGTAAGTAATACCACTCCTAGACTTCCCACTATAAGACCCAATCCCAAAAAAACTAAAAGAAAATCATGTATTGGTCCAGGCAAATCCATTCTATGTAAAATAAAAGATAAATTAAATTAAGTAGAAATTTTTCATGACCTTATTGAACAAACAAAAAAAAAGAAGAGGTTACCTATTTTTTGATACCCTTCTAATTGAATTAAATCAATATAGGGTCGTGTGTGGGTTGATGTAGATATGTTTATTTATTATATGAATGATTGAATACCATTTGTTTATCTGAAAGTTTCGTTCAAAATTGCATTTAATTTAAATTTTAAAAATTTCTCGATTCAATTATTTAAATTATTTAGAGTATAGAATAATTATTCTATTTTCTTTTTTTTTTTTTTTTATATATTATAATTACAGATATGATATTTATATATATATACTGTATGTAATGTAGTATTTTAATATACAGAGAATAGATAAATATATTTTTATGAATATATGAAAATCATTACTCTCAACCCCTTTAGGATTTTTAGTTATTGTCTAAGCAAAATAAAATGAAGGCAGCTTCGCTACTTTCAATCAAAACGGAATCTTAGTAATTGGTAATTGTTCTTGAATCAAGTGGTTTAGCCGTGCCTTTTTTGATTTGAGTCGAATTCCTAATTGTTCGAATTGTGGAATCTCCA